TACGACCAATTGTATATTACATTTATTATTCGGTCCAAGAAAAGTCTCTTAGGACCTATTTTAACAAATGAATTAATTAATTCTAAATTCTGAAAAGATGAATAAACAGACCCATATAAAAGAGACGCTATGAATATTCCGAAATAGGCTATACTGACTGAATAAATTGCATTTGTCACAAATTCATACCAATCCACGGAATAGTTCGAATTTTGATGTAAAAGGTTTATGGATGGGGTTAACCATTTCGATAATATATCCAAATCCATTCCTACTTGATCGAAAGGAATTCCTATGGACCCAACAAACAAAGTAAATAGGACCAATACAAGTAGAGGAAATAGCATAGTATTGTCCGATTCACAGGGATACATGGAAGTGTCTTTATTGTCAAAATGAGTACTAAAGGATCGCATCAGATTTCGTATATTCCCATCAATTTGATATATCTTCTTCGAAAAAAGGGAAACCTTTTTATTATTATTCATTACTGAGAAAAGTACATTTTTGTTAACTGGTTTCGGTCCTTCTTTTCCCCATATAGATATTGAAGAGAACGAGCTATTTTTAGTGCCACTGTAATTTTGAAACCGAACGTGTAAATGCCCCTCAAAAGTAAGTAAATACATCCGAAACATATAAAATGCAGTTAATCCTGCTGTGGAACAGGCTATTATCGCGAAAATCGGTGAATACAACCAACTATCATTAAGAATTTCATCTTTGGACCAAAAACAAGCAAGAGGTGGAATACCACAAAGAGAAAGTGTACCTAATAAAAAAGTAGTTTTTGTAATTGGCACATATTTGGTTAAACCACCCATAAGAACCATGTTCTGACTTTTATCTGGAGAATATCCAACAATGGGTTCCATTGAATGAATAATCGATCCGGATCCTAAAAACAATAATGCTTTCGAATAGGCATGAGTGATTAAATGGAATAAAGCAGCTCGATAAGAACCTATCCCTGGAGCTAACATAATATAACCCAATTGAGACATTGTAGAATAGGCTAAACTTCTCTTAATGTCTTTTTGAGCAAGAGCTAAAGTAGCTCCTAATAGTACCGTTATTATACCTAGCAAAGAAATGAGATTCATTATGTAAGGTATGACTGTGAAAAGGGGAAGAAGCCGAGCGACAAGAAAAATTCCCGCTGCTACCATAGTAGCAGCATGTATAAGAGCCGAAATAGGAGTGGGCCCCTCCATGGCATCAGGTAACCATACATGAAGGGGAAATTGTGCGGATTTAGCAACTGCACCAAGGAATAATAGGGAGGCACACAGAGTAGCAAATAAAGAATTGACCCCATTATTATGGATCAAGTTATTGAAGATTTCGAACAAATCCCGAAATTCCAAACTACCTGTTATCCAATAAAAACCTAAGATTCCTAATAATAAACCAAAATCCCCTACACGATTAGTTACAAACGCTTTTTGACAAGCATTGGCTGCAATTGGTCGTGTGAACCAAAAACCTATTAATAGATACGAACACATTCCCACCAGTTCCCAAAAAATATGAATTTGTATCAAATTGGAACTAGTAACTAATCCCAACATAGAAGTATTGGAAAAACTCATATAAGCAAAAAATCTCAAATATCCTTGATCATGAGACATATAATTGTCACTATAAATAAGAACCATGATTCCAACAGTAGTGATTAGTATTGACATAATAGAAGTAAGTGGGTCGATCAAGTGGCCGAACTCGAAAGAAAAATCATTATTGATGGTCCAAGAACATAGAAATTGATAGATAGAACTGCCATTGATTTGCTGAATAGACAGATCGGCCGAAAAAACCATAACTATACTTAGCAATGAAACACTAGGAAAAGCCCACATACGACGAAGATTTTTTGTTGCAGTCGGAACAAGCAGAAGTCCCCATCCTATTGACATAGTAACTGGAAGTGGAACGAAAGGTATGATCCATGCATATTGATATGTATGTTCCATAAGAAAATAAAACGTTTTTGATTCTTATTAATTGTTTCCGATTCACCAGCTCTTCTCTCTTTCGGAAGTCAAATAAATAAATAAAAATCAAGATAGAAAAGAACTCAAATAGGATTTTGAATTCTTAATTATTACGATTCTTTCCCAAATATCGTATTGAATAAAAAGAAATTTAAATCAAGAAGTTACAATTGTTCAAATGACCAAGTCACTGGTTAAAACTGACCATTTAGTTATTAACTAAGATATTTATTAAGATAAAGAAAGAATATGAGATTTTCAATCATTCCACTATTACGGCGATTGATATCCATATAGTAAATAGTAAGGAAAAGGAATGACACCAAAAAAAGTAAAAGTACTCTATTGGGATATGGATCATAGAATCCGCCAATAACTCGACCCAATAAAATACTAGTTATTTTAGTTAGTTTATTCGGAGTCATTAATTAATTCATTGTAGAACTGATTGATTGGCTTCTATTCCAATAAAACAAACTTATGTTTATAGGAAATATTATGATACTCGTCACTTCGCATAGAACTGAAATAAGAGATTACTAAAATTACCTTTATCAAGTAATGTATCGTTTAACATATTAACTACCAATCTCATTTTCATTTAAATTATGAGTACTCAGCTTGATCAATTAATAGAAAAATTTTACATTATTATTTTCTTAAATTAGGTAAGGATTCTTAAGCTTTTCGATTTATTTAATGTAAGACGACGAGATATAAATAGACTGAGATTGAGATATGAATTGGAACCCTTTTTGATTCTTATCAACAACAACCGGTTCGATTTCTATGGTAGCGGACCTCATAGACATAGATCGGAATGAAGATATGAAGGTACAAATTAGTACGAATTCTTCTTTCTTCGGGCATTGTATGTAATAGAGATGTGGAACAAAAAAAAATTCCTTTGAAAATCACATCGTTTTTCTTTTTTCTATTTCTTTTTTTATCCCTAGTGTACTCTATGTGATGCGCACGTATCTATATTTTTGTATGTTATGAAGGAAGTATCCGCTATGGAATAAATATAGATAATGAATAGCAAGAACGATCCATTTTGAACAATACATGTCTTTCACATCCAACTATAAAAGTAACTTCTTTATTTTAAAATGGCGGTTCCAAAGAAACGTACTTCTATCTCAAAAAAGCGTATTCGTAGAAATATTTGGAAGAAAAAGGGATATTGGGCGGCGGTAAAAGCTTTATCTTTAGCTAAATCTATTTCTACCGGGCATTCAAAAAGTTTTTTTGTGCGACAAACAAGTAATAAAGCCTTGGAATAATCTGAATCGACATGACTCGATGAATTGGATGATTTATAAGATGAATAATTCACATTAACTAATGTTTTGAACTCATCTATATGAGATAGAACTGAACCGGCTGTTGTGGTATGTAGAATAAGAATTATTCTGTCTATTGGGTTCTAAGAACGATACTATTTCTTTTTTGTTGTTGTTTTTCAAACAACAAAAAAGAAATAGTTAAACACAAAATACAAGGTTTCACTTTTCATTATAGTAGATTTTGATAATTCGCGAGATGGGGGTTGTTATTCCCCCCCCCCCCCCMAAAAAAAAAGATTTTTTTTAGGAAGAAGTTTATTCGATTATGTATCTCCAATAGTTATATATCATTAAGATTTTTGGAAGATCTGAAACAAGTATGAACGACAGTAGTAAAAATGAATGGATCCTTGAAACTAATTGATTGAAATATATATTTTAAGACTTTGCTTTGTAACTCTCCGAATCACTACATAGATTCCTTCTTGTTTCGACCCAATCAATAAAAACTCCCCGGATCCCCTTTAGGTCGATATTTATGTACGAAGAATTAAGTCAATCTTCCTTAATCCAAAATAGATCCTATGTTTGTACCGTAGGATCGATCAATCTATTTTATATAGAATATACTTTATTTATAAGTAAAGTACATAGCGTAGAATTCCAATAGAGATTGAAACTCTTTTGTTTTATGTGCAGCTCAATACCTAATTGGTTCGGTAAATCCTCACACGAATTATGTATACAATGAGGATCCCAACCATTAATACAGTTTTGATACCAAACTATCTAAATATTTATAGAAATCCCTTGGATGTAGTTATCCAATTGTGATACATAAAAAATCCTATTTATTTTCTTTTGTTCAGTGAAAAATGAATCTTTTTTCATTTCCGATCCAGGAAATCAGATAAATGAGGAATGAATCATCAAAAAATGATATAAAAAAAGGGACAATTCTTAGTTCTAGACCTCAACTGAGGACATAACCATCTAGTTCCAACTGTTCCAGAAGAACTTATACTACGTGAAAGCCTGTTGTTAAAAATGACACCATACCGGGGGATTATTGAAGTTCAAATATTCATTTGAACGAGTCTTTATTCATCGATTCTAACGTTTCCTAAAATATATTGCATTGAATCTTTCAATCTCGACGATTGAACGTCATATGGGCTATTATTATTTCGATCAAGCCGCCATGGTGAAATCGGTAGACACGCTGCTCTTAGGAAGCAGTGCTAGAGCATCTCGGTTCGAGTCCGAGTGGCGGCATCCTCTAAAAAGGACACATTAGATCCTATAATGAATTTAATTCGGAATTTACATTCCGTAATTGAGGGACCCCTCTTTTTTTTAATGATTTTTTTTTATGATATTTGCGACTTTAGAACATATATTCACTCACATCTCTTTTTCGATTATTTCAATTGTCATTACGATTTATTTGGTGACTTTATTAGTCCATGAAATCGTAGGACTATGTGATCCGTCAGAAAAAGGCATGATAGCCACTTTTTTCTGTATAACGGGATTATTAGTTACTCGTTGGATTTATTCGAGACATTTCCCGTTAAGTGATTTATATGAATCATTAATGTTCCTTTCATGGAGTTTCTCCATTATTCATATGGTTCCTAAAATAGGGAACCATAAAAATTATTTAAGCGCAATAACCGCGCCAAGCGCTATTTTTACCCAAGGCTTTGCCACTTCG